TCCAACCTATTCTTGAAATACACAACTCGCACACACTCCCTTTCCAAAAAAAATCAATACACCCAGCACTACGCTTAGATTTATTGGATTTGTTGCTAAAATATCGGTATTAAACTCGAAACTACCAGCGGATGGCCAGTAACCCACGGAAACAAAAGAATCAATTATATTTTTCATATGCTCTCCCTTTATAGATATGACTAACAAAGAACAGATTTATTTTTGTATCACTCCGCTTATTATTCTATTTTTTTACATTTTTATTCTACGATGAAATGAAACATTAAACAAAAGGATTTGCAAATAAAAGAGCTAATGCCACGACCAGTCCATAAATTGTTAAAGCTTCCATAAAAGCCAGACTAAGCAATAAAGTACCTCGTATTTTACCCTCAGCTTCTGGTTGTCTCGCAATACCTTCTACGGCTTGGCCCGCAGCAGTGCCTTGACCAACCCCAGGTCCGATAGAAGCAAGCCCTACAGCCAATCCAGCAGCAATAACGGAAGCAGCAGAAATAAGTGGATTCATGGTAAGTTCCTCGCATCAAAAAAAGAAATGATTAATGATACAACCAACCAATGAATTAGTACTTAATCTACTTATTTTTCTACTTATACTTTTACTATTTACTTTACTACACTGATTTTTTCTTTTTTAATCTTTCTCACTAAAATCTATTGGGTCGAAGTACCTAAAAGCTCCAAATGGAATTCAGAATATTACTGAATTGTCAGAACTACTCCTTGTTTATAAACTATTCTATTCTTTCTATTTCATTCAATTCACAATCATAGACAAAATAGAAAAAGTACTTATATGGGAATCCATCTAAATGCAGTAGGCTAGAAAAAAAAGAGATAGGAGTAATTACTATCTAACTAGTAAATAACATATACTTTTCTTCTTCCATAAGGTAAATCGCTTGCACTTTTTATTCTATTAAATCGTATTCTGGAACAATTCTTCGAAACATACACAAGGTATTGATACTGATAGGAATTAAATAGATATGTATATGTAGTAAGATCCCCAACCCTTCTTTCTCTTCCAAATTATGCAATATCATCTATCTTTCTTGATATATACATACATGTATCTATTTGCATTTTATTCTCCAACCCATTGGATTATATTGAAACCCCCACATTGCTTGATTTGGGATAAGCTTAAAAAAAGAATATTTCAAAAGTTAGTCAATGATGACCCTCCATGGATTCACCTATATAAGCCGCAGCCAAAGTTGCAAAAATAAGAGCTTGAATACCACTTGTAAATAATCCAAGAAACATGACAGGTATAGGAACTACTGAAGGCACTAAAGAAACAAGAACAACAACCACTAATTCATCAGCCAATATATTCCCGAAAAGTCGAAAACTAAGAGATAAAGGTTTGGTGAAATCTTCTAGAATATTAATTGGTAAAAGTATTGGAGTTGGTTGAATGTATTTCCCGAAATATCCCAATCCTTTTTTGCTAAGACCCGCATAGAAATATGCCACTGACGTGGGTAAAGCTAAAGCAACAGTAGTATTTATATCATTCGTGGGCGCAGCTAACTCCCCATGAGGTAACTTTATGATTTTCCAAGGTAAAAGAGCACCTGACCAGTTAGAAACAAAAATAAATAGGAACATCGTTCCTATAAAAGGAACCCAAGGACCATACTCTTCTCCAATCTGAGTTTTGCTCAAGTCTTGAATAAATTCAAGGACATATTCGAAGAAATTCTGACCGTCGGTCGGAATGGTTTGTGGATTCCGAACAGCTATGATGACTGAACCTAATAAGATAGCAATTACAACCCAAGAAGTGATAAGTACTTGGGCATGAATTTGTAAACCTCCTATTTGCCAATATAAATGTTGGCCTACTTCTACACCTGATATATCGTATAACCCTTTGAGTGTTTTAATGGAACATGGTATAACATTCATATTGTCCTCTAACAGAAATCGAACTTCAAAAAAGTAATTATTTTGATTCAACCATCTCTTTCTCAATTCATCTATGTTCATTCATGAATTTCAGTTATGAATCGTATTTTTTGGATACCGAGAAATCACAGAAAAAAAAATACCAATCATTTTATCTTTTAAATATTATTTGATAGTCAAAACATAGTTCAAACTCCAAAAAATGAAAACCAAAAGAGTAACAATCAAAGGGAGTTCACCAAAAACAAATTAATCTTCTTCTTTCTTATTTTCTTATTATTAATGATAAGAGTAATGATAAGATAATCAACCATTTTTTATAAAACTAGAACGGCCCTCACAAATTGCAGATACTAATTTGGTAAGAATAAATCGAATCGAAGCTATAGAATCATCGTTGGCCGGAATAGAAATATCTGCAAGATCTGGGTCACAATTTGTATCGATTAAACAAATCGTCGGAATACCTAAAATGGCACATTCTCGAAGAACTGTATATTCTTCTTGCTGATCAACGATAATTACAATATCGGGCAATCCCGTCATATATTTGATCCCACCCAGATATGCTTGCAAGGTAGATAACTTTCTATTCAACATTGCTGCATCTCCTTTAGGGAGACGATTTAGTTTCCCCATCTTTTGTTCTGCTCTTAAGTCCCTGAACTTCTGAAGTCTTGTTTCTGTAGTAGACCAATTTGTTAACATACCACCAAGCCATTTTTTATTAACATAATGACATCGAGCCCTTATTGCTGCTGATGCTACTAAATCCGCTGCTTTCTTTTTGGTGCCAACAATTAAGAATTTTTTTCCCCTACTTGCTGCATAAAAAACTAAATCGCAAGCTTCTGATAAAAAACGAGCAGTTATAGTAAGATTTGTAATATGAATACCCTTACGCTTTGCAGAGATGTAAGGAGCCATTCTAGGATTCCATTTATTAGTACCATGACCAAAATGAACTCCTGCTTCCATCATTTCTTCCAAATTGATGTTCCAATATCGTCTTCCCATTTTCTCACACTTTCTCTTTTTCTTTTTTTTTTTCAAAGAGATTCAGTACTCTGTGAAATAAATAATTGTTCCGACGGAACCTTCTACCAGAATTTACCATTGATCTACGGCCCAAACCATGAATTTAATAATTTCATTCTTTCTTTTTTATTTCATTGATTACGAAATCCATAATTTGACCAGAGAATGAAAGTAAAAAGAATGAACCTCTTGTTAATAATTAGTAAATTAGAATTAGTAAATTAAATTACGTAAAGGATTGGTCTGATGTCTCAAGGAAAGTGTTTGGGGCACAAGAACAAAATAATTCTCTATGGTATAACAAAATATCTCTCATTTCCAACTCGAATAGATTCTTCCTTTTTATTTTAAAATGAATGTTTTTGTCTTGCTTTGAACGATGTACTAATTTGTTGAATCCGGTACCAACCGGTATAATCCCCCCCAGAACAACGTTCTCTTTCAGGCCTTTCAACCAATCAATACGACCTCGTAAAGCAGCTTTTGCTAAAACTCGAGCAGTTTCTTGAAAACTAGCTTCGGATATGAAACTTTGAGTATTCAGAGATGACTTCGTTATTCCCAATAAGATTGCCCGATAACAGATCGCTTCGTCCAAAACGCGCCCTGCTCGCTCTGCTCGCAACAATCCAAGAAATTCCCCAGGTAAAAAAACATTAGACATTCCATCTTCTGAAACCAAAACTCTTGATGTTACTTGACGTACAATAATCTCTATATGTCTATTATGAATCTGTACCCCCTGGGATCGATAAACCTTTTGGATCTTATTAACCAAAGAGATACGACTTTGGGCTATGGTTAGTTCAGCTCCAACAAAGAATCCCCAGGGGATCCCAAGAATCCTTCGGATACGTTCGTCCCAACCTTCAACTCTTCTTTCGAGGTTCATCGATATTGAATCAATTGAACGAACTTCTAAGATTTGTTCCACTTTTGGAAGACCTTGCGTTATGTCACCAGATCTCGATTTTTCATATATAAATGTAATTAATGTGTCTCCCTCAGAAAAGGTTTCCCCATAATGGCCATGGACAGTTGCTCCTGGAGTGACCAAATAGGGCTTAGCTGATCTTATAACTAAAGAGTCAACATGAACAATGAAAATTTGACCAGATTTTTTTATGCGTGATCCGTATTTCAATAGACATACATTTTTACAAAGGAATTGTCCAAGGCTAATTATTGTCCATGCCTCATCACAAGAATCGTGATGGAGAAAACACCAATTCAAATGGAATGAATTCCAAACGATGTTACTGCATGGATCGGAATTATAAATCCTACTATTTTCATCTAGGAAACAGTATTGAAATGGAAGTACTTGAAGCACTTGGAAAGTCTGTTGAAAATTTTCAAGTAAAAAATATTTCTTTAAAAAGACTTTATTATAAGTTCTTAAATAGTAAGATGAACAAAAATTTACTATTTTAGGCACAATAGTACCTAAAGGACCCAACAAATCCCTAATTGGACTCATGGGATCCGATCCTTTTGTCGCATTATTATATCTCGAAGTATTGAAGGGGCCAATTCTAGAACAATTGGATGATGACAAAATTATGAAAGACTGGTATTCCTTTTTTCGATTCAACAACGTACCAAGAGTTCCCTGATGTTGGGGAAATGATTTAATCTTCGCCTTGGAATCAAAAGGATTTCTATGGATACGATAGAATTCATTATTGGAAATAAATCCTGAACCTGCCGTATTATACCTTTTTTCGGTATACGAAATAGTGGACTTTACTAACTCAATTCGAATGAAATCACGAACCAGATCATTTGCCCTTATTTCAACAAAAGAAGCACGAACCTCTTCTTCTATAGAACTCTTTTTTTCTTGGTCCCAAGTCAATACTAAGCAAGCCCGAACTAATTGAATACTTGTGTTATAAATTCCTCGAATTGACTTGCCATTTCCATAAAGTATATAATTGACAATTCTAAGTTGGACATTATCCTTTTCCTGCAAGAGATCCTGAGAGAAAAGTTTTGGTAAATTTATCCCATCAGCTATTTCATATGTGACTACGGGCCGAACCAAAACAAAATATTTTTTTTTGGTAGGTGTAATGTGTTGGACATAGATCCAATTTTTCAATTTTTTTGATCCTTTAGAGTTTTTTTTTCCCATTCCTGGTGGTATCAAAATGCCACTGTGCCTAGATATTTTATCCACCTCTCCAGAAAAATGAATATCTCCAGAAAAGATTTTCAGTTCCATACTTTTTTTTTTTCTCTCCACTCGGACTAATCCACCTACTCGACTTCTTGTATTTATATTTAAAGCAAGTCGTGTATCTACTCCAATGATACTATTGTTCCGGACCATTATGGGCGAAGATACGGGTAAGATATGCACTTCCTCAGGAATGAAAAAAAATGGATCTACTTTCATTTGCATTTGGTATTTCGGACTAAATTCTTTTGCTCCTCGATACTCAATCAAATCCTCTTTTTTTACGATTGAATCTACTTCGACAATCCCATATTTAGTAATTCCCGAACTGCTTCTTCTGTATCGCAGATCATCAAAATAAGCAAGAATACTATTTCTACGTAAAATACCATTTATAGGTATTTTAATCGAAATACCAAAACAGGGTCTTAGTTTCTTTTCTTGATCATATTGTAAAGGAATTACGAATCTATTCCTTCGTTTTTTCGCCAAGGAATTATCTTGACGAATATAAGTAAAAGGCTCTATGAGATTCCAATGACCCTTGGTTCGATAAGGTTTTGAATAGTCAAGAATTTCCCTATCTTTTTTACCAAAAGTATCCAACAATTTATGTCTTACTTGATCATTAGTCAGTGAGAGATAAAAGATATATCTTTCTTCGAGAGAAAAAGAATTAGCATTCATTTGATCTTGATCCTTGTGGAGTGAAAAAGACACTATATTGGATCTGCATAGACCTCCTGCTAATATCCATAAATGACTTGTTTTTGGTAATAGATGAACATTACTATATGGATATTCGGTCGCATGATAGCCATCAGTACTCCAGTGCATTTCTCCTTCTGATTCAGAATAAATATGTTTTTGAACCCTCTCTTTAAAATGAAAAGTGGACGTTCCGGCACGAATCTCGGCAATCACTTGTTCTGATTCTACATATTGATCATTTTGAACTAAAATCAAACTTTTTGTTGGAATATTAACATTATGTAGAATATCTCGATTATCAATAGTTACATAAAAGTCTATAAAACATATAAAAGCAGGATGCCCATGACGGGTACGCGTGGGATGAACCAAATCCTCATCAAATTTGATTTTTCCATTAGAAGGAGCTCGTACATGTTCGGCAGTACCACCCGTGAATACTCCGCCAGTATGAAAAGTTCTTAATGTTAGTTGAGTCCCTGGTTCCCCAATTGATTGACCCGCAATAATGCCTACGGCTTCTCCCAACTCGACCAGGTCACCATGAGTAGGACTCCGGCCATAACATAATTGACAGATCCAAGACGTACTCCTGCAAGTAAAAGGGGTTCTAATATATATTGGATGTGCTCGAAAGGTTATGAATCGATTAACAAGTCCAATTCCAATATCTTTATTTCGAGTGGCAATGCATCGTAGACCAATATATATATCGTCTGCTAATACACGACCAATTATTGTTTGGAAAAAAATCTTTTCTGTCATCCCATTTTGAGGACTCACGGAAATACCTCGGATAGTACCACAATCCGTTCTACGTACAATAATGTGTTGAACTACTTCAACAAGTCTACGCGTGAGGTATCCAGCATCTGATGTTCGTACAGCAGTATCTACAACTCCTTTACGGGCTCCGTAGCAAGAAATTATATATTCTGTCAAAGAAAGCCCTTCCCGTAAATTGCTTTGAATGGGTAAATCAATCATTTGTCCTTGAGGATCCGACATTAAGCCTCTCATACCTACTAATTGGTGTACTTGAGATACATTTCCTCTAGCCCCCGAAAAGGACATTAGATGGACTGGATTAGAGGGATCAGTCATCCGAAAATTAGGATTCATTTCTTGTCTCAAATATTCACTTGTAGCATACCATATCTCAATGGATTGACGTAATTTTTCTACCACATGTACATTTCCATAATGATGGTTTTTTTCTAAAAGAAAACTTTGTTGTTCAGCGTCTTGAACTAACCATCCCTTAGAAGGTATTGTTAAAAGATCATCAATTCCTAATGAAATAGATGTAGCAGTGGCTCGCTGGAAACCCAAAGCCTTCACCTGATCCAGGATATGTGATGTATATGCCATTCCGAAATGATCTATTAATCTGCTAATAAGTCGTTTCATAGCAGTTCCATCTATCACCTTATTGTGAAAGACCAGATTGGTCCGTTCTGCCATAAGGACCTCCATATTCTGCTAAGTAAGATTCCACAATGGGCCTGGGTCAGTGATTCAAAAACTTCCTTTTCTAAATCTTGATTCACACATAAATTATGATACCGGTGAAATTGGAGAGACCCGAATTCTCGCGATTACGGACATCACTAATAGAATTTCTTAGTTTT